CCCGGATCATTAGATAGGAATCCAAAGATAAAGAGAGAAACAAAAAATATCACTACGGTATAAACGAAGAGTTTCAGTGTAAGCATTACACAATCTCCAAATTATTTCTTGAAAAAAAAAGAGAATAAATCTTCCATTTTTATAAGCCATATCGCACTTTGACACCAAGAAATGAGGTTGTTTCTAGAATTCGAAATGAACTGTCACAAATGAATTTGTTTTTTCATTAAAAAATATTGTCATATATATAGTCATATATATATATTTTAGTCATATATATATATTTTAGATTTTGTGCGAGACCCTAATGGGGGTTAGGGTCTTTCACTGGAAAAGGGGTCAAAAACGAGAAAATGGGCGTAAGCAAAATTTATGGCGACTATCCAAGAATTTCAGTGTGCGAGTCTAGGGTTCATACTCTAAAACTTATCTGATTTTATCAATTTTTAGAATCTTTTCTGGACGAAATCATCCATTTTCTAGGATAATTATTATAAAGGATCTTATCGAAAGCTTACAGCGGCTTGCCAAACAAAAGCTAAGAGGAAAAAAAGCACGGGTATGACTGGCATAATATCTACGATTGGATTCAAAAAAGCATATGCTTCGGGCAATTTGCCGAAGAAAAAACTACTCGAATAAAGGGCAGAATTAATAGAAATACAGATCAAACTAACGATATTAAGCATAACAGACGTTTTGTTCTTGCCGATAATTGCATTTTCATTTTGAATTGAGTTTTTGATATAAGGAAAAGGGAAGAAAGTAAGTAAGGTAGACATTCTTCTTTTTCTTTGCATCCACTCAAACAAAAAGCTTCCAATTCTCAAAGTAGAATAGAAGAAATAATACTTTCATACAATATCTTAATTGAATTCTATGTAATGATCAATAATTTTTTTTTATTTCTATATCTAGATGTAGTAAAATGCCAGTACCAACGTATTCTATACATATAGAGATTTTTGGCTGGGGTTGACAAAAAACCAATACCAATATTATTGTTTCTTGGTATCGATTCAAAATTGAAATGGGGCGTGGCCAAGTGGTAAGGCAACGGGTTTTGGTCCCGCTATTCGGAGGTTCGAATCCTTCCGTCCCAGCGTCGACTCCATTATTCTCTTAGAAAGAAGTAAGGGAGTGGATAAGAGTGAATCCACATTTATGACAAGAGGCGATTATTGAAATAATATTCAATTCCATGTTAAACAAAATACATACCATTGAATCCTCTAAAATGAGGAAATGTTTCGCTTATACGGTATATATCGTTCTATTTCAATGACAATAAATTTTGGGTTTTTGTAAAAACCATTTGTGATCCCTTAAATTAGAATTCATAATTCTAATTATTGGAATTGAAATTATTTCAATTCTAGATTGTTAGAATATCTGACAATCCCTCGGTCTATCTGATAGATAGGAAAATCCCTATCTATGGTTTTTCTTTTTTTTTTTTTTCCATTTTGATTTTCGTAATAAGATGAAAAGAATAAAGATTCCAATTTCAACTTACATCATTTTTTTATACATCTTATGAAAAAAGATTGATTTCTTTCTTCTTTTCTTTGATCTCTTTATCTATTTGAAATTTAAGCAGTAATGAGTCAATTAAAAAAGAAGGATCTATCCCCCTATAAGATCAAAGGCGATGCTTATTATCCAATTTTTGTCAAATTTAATCAAATTAAATAATGATGTCCAAGCAGGAAACTTTTTCAATTTAAACTCGAAATCCTTTTAATTTGGAATTAAATGGAATGGTATAAATTAAATTTAATGGTATATTATTAATGGATGTTAAAGGTGCTGTTTTTCCATATCATATACGGAAGAAAAGGTCTAGATTACGATGTCTATGAACAGCTGAACCAAATGACTATTCATGATTCCATAATTGAATCAATTTCATAACGGTTCCGGCTTAGAGGAATATTATGGTAAAACTTCGTTTGAAACGATGTGGTAGAAAGCAACGTGCGACTTGAAGGACAGAATCCGTTGTGGATTTTTACATCCACCATTTTCGATTTATCTAGGGATGAGGGTGCTCTTAGCTCGACATTGTTTGTTCTGTTACACTTGAATCCTTCGTTTTTGTTGGGTTCTAAATAGTCGACGGTGGAGCTCGAGTAGAAAGGATTCATTCATTTCTCGGGGGTAAGGGTCTAGGGTTAAATGCCAATCAATCAATTGGAACAACTTCGTAAATATATCTTCCATATATAGAAATCGAAAGGATCCAATCCGAACAAGTTTCCAATTCAAAAGTAAAACTGGTTGGAATTGATCAACCTTTTCGTTTCATTCAAAGTGTATCGTGGGGGAATCAACTGGCCATGGGATTCTTTGATAGAAAGAAATCAAAAAGGGGTATGTTGCTGCCATTTTGAAAGGATTAAGAAGCACCGAAGTAATGTCTAAACCCAATGATTTCAAATAAGGATCTAAAAACAAGGAAACACCCTTTAAATGGATCGAAAATCTCAATAATTGGATACGACTAAAGAATCGAAATAGAATTTTAAACGAGATAAACAAAAGGGGCTAAAGACCACTCAAGAATTGAAGTTGACAAAAGATTTTTCCTTTGAGCTATTTGAGGGTTATACAACTTGAGTTGTGAATTTTGAGTACGAGTGGTCTAATTGATTTTATAGGTTCATTTGGCATTTATGTCATTAGAATTACATAACCTCGAATCAAACATTTTTTCTCGAGCCGTACGAGGAGAAAACTTCCTATACGGTTCTAGGGGAGGTATTATTCATCTATATCTATCCCAATGAGTCGTCTATCGAATCGTTGCAATTGATATTCGATCCCGAAGAGAAGGAAAAGATCTTCGAAAAGTGGGCTTTTATGACCCAATGAAGAATCAAACTTATTTAAATGTTCCTGTTATTCTATATTTCCTTGAGAAAGGTGCTCAACCTACAGAAACTGTTCAGAATCTTTTAAAAAAAAGCAGAAGTTTTGAATGAACTTCTGTCTAATCAAATGAGATTCGATTAAAGAAATACCAAAAAGGGGGGGTAGCGATTTTGTATATAACTTTGTATAATTTTTCTATGCTTGTTTTTTTGATCCCCCCCCTTACACTGTATTGTTTTCTCAACATTTATATTGACAAGAGTGTATCGAAGAAATATAATTTAGCGTGATAAGTGAATCAGGTCTATTTATTTTCGTTCCCTAACTTTCTCAATTTTTCCAATTCTGTATATTTTTTTTTATATGAGAATTTCTTGTATTTTAATCTAATTAATTCATTTTTATGTTTCAAATGTTTTCGAAAATCCGTTTTTTTCGAGTTTTTAGTGCAATGGTTTGATTAGCTCATAAAATCTCCTTTCTCTTTGTTTAAATTGAATTTAATGGATTTTGATTGTATCTATACCCCTTATTTGTTTTGTTGAAATTTTCTTTAATCTATATTTTCTTCGGGTTGCTAACTCAACGGTAGAGTACTCGGCTTTTAAGTGCGACTAGAATCTTTTACACATTTTGATGAAGTGAGAAATTTGTCCATACCATTGGTGTGGTTTAGAAGACCGCGACTGATCCTGAAAGGGAATAAATGGAAAAAATAGCATGTCGTATGAATGGGGAGTTCTGAGGATATTTCATTTTTATCGGATCGGTACAAAACCCTGTTTGCATTCTTGGAATGGAATAAAATAAAGTTAGGTCGAATGAATAAATGGATAGGGCCCTATGGCTTCAATTATCAATTAATTATCAGAAAGAAAAAGCAACCAGCTTGTGTTCTTAATTTGAATAATTCCCGATCTAATTAGACGTTAAAAATGGATTTGTGCCTGATACGGGAAGGGCTTCCCCCTTACGAGTGGATTCTAGACTTTTTACTGAATCCTAACTATTGGCATTCTCTATATGTGGAATGGAGATGTGTGTGTAAAAGAAACAGTATATTGAGCAAGAAAGTTTTTTCCGAAATCAAAAGAGCGATTAGGTTTAAAAAATAAAAGATTTCGAACCATCTTGGTATCCTATTAAATGAAATGAATGGAAAAAGAGAGAGTGGAAAATCTGTTGATAAGTTTACCTGTCTACGAGGTATCTATTCTTACTAGAATACCTTGTTTTAACTGTATCGCACTATGTATCATTTGATAACCCCAAAAACCTTCTCCCTTTGATTCAACTAGAAGTTCAAATGGAGGAAATCCAAAGATATTTACAGCTAGAGAGATCTCAACAACATGACTTCCTATACCCCCTTATCTTTCAGGAGTATATTTATGCATTTGCTCATGATTATGGTTTTGGTAGATCGATTTTGTCGGAAAATCAGGGTTACGGCAATAAATCCAGTTTACTGATTGTGAAACGGTTAATTACTCAAATGTATCAACAGAATCATTTTCTTAGTACTCCTAATGATTTAAACAAAAACCTTTTTTTAGCGCGCAACAAGAATTTGTATTCTCCAATTTTATCGGAGGGGTTTGCTTTGATTGTGGAAATTCCATTTTCTCTACGATTAATATCTTGTCTAGAAAGGAAAAAGGTAGTCAATTCTGAGAATTTACGATCGATTCATTCAGTATTTCCCTTTTTAGAAGACAATTTTCCACATTTAAGTCTTGTATTAGATATCCTAATACCCTACTCTGTTCACGTGGAAATCTTGGTTCAAATTCTTCGCTATTGGTTAAAAGATGCTTCTTCTTTACATTTATTACGGTTTTTTCTCAACGAGTATTGTAATTGGAATACTCTTATTAGGCTAAATAAAGCCAGTTCCTCTTTTTCAAAAAGAACTGAAAGATTTTTCTTATTCTTATATAATTCTCATGTAGGGGAATATGAATCCGTTTTATTCTTTTTACGTAACCAATCTTCTCATTTACGATCAACTTCTTTTGGAGTTTTTATTGAACGAATCCATTTCTATGGAAAACTAGAATATCTTGTGAACGTCTTTGTTAAAGTTAAGGATTTTCAGGGGAACCTATGGTTGGTCAAGGAACCTT